ATGTGCCAGGAACCAGATTTGAACTGGTGACACGAGGATTTTCAGTCCTCTGCTCTACCAACTGAGCTATCCCGGCCATTTCCAGCGCATCATTTTTTTTTTTTTTCTATTTTAATAGATGGTTTAGGTCTATGTCAATTTTTTTTTTATTTTTAATAGGAAAAAGGTATTCTAAAATCCCCTGGAATTTCTTGGCTCTTCAATTCAAAAAGAAGATTTTTTTGTAAGTTTCAGTACAATAGACAAATAATATGTATTGTTATGTTAATCATTTCAAATTGGAAATGGGGATTCCTTGCTCAAGGATGTTGAGCTGTACGTGTATCATATATATTCACAAGTATTGTGATAAGAAAAAAATTTCTGCCCAGATCTGTTTGGGAAAGAGTAGAATCAATGATAAACATAATGAATTGTGAATCGCTAACGAAAGGATAGGATAAATAATTAGAAAGGCAAATAAAACGTGCCTTTTTCCATTTTTGGGGATAGAGGGACTTGAACCCTCACGATTTTTAAAGTCGACGGATTTTCCTCTTACTATAAATTTCATTTTTGTCCGTATTGACATGTAGAATGGGACTCTATCTTTATTCTATTCTCGTCTGATTAATCAGTTCTTCGACGGATCTATCAGATTATGATGGAGTGAATAATCTTTAATCAATGAATATTTGATTCTTTTTTCAACTTGAAGTTGGAATTGATTTACAACAAATCGTTCATTTTGATTATATCATTAAAAAAACAACATTCGAGTCGTCATTAATCATTTGAAATACTATTTTATTACGTATACGTATGTATATAGGTTTATCTTTCATCCTGTCTAGAGTTTCACTAGAAGGATTGGATTCCTTTACTAACGCAACGCAGTCAACTCCATTTGTTGGAACAGCTTCCATTGAGTCTCTGCACCTATCCTTTTTGTTTTTCTCGTTCTTGCTTTCGAAACCATTATTTGTTTTCGGAAAACCGGATTTGGCTCAGGATTGCCCATTTTTCATTCCAGGGTTTCTCTGAATTTGAAAGTTATCACTTGGTAAGGTTTCCATACCAAGGCTCAATCCAATTAAGTCCGTAGCGTCTACCAATTTCGCCATATCCCCATTAGTATCTTATTATTCTATTAATAGTAATATCTCATTAATATTAATATGTCCTTGTCTTTTTTCTTTCATTTGTATTATGCTGGAACCATTGAATTCATTAGATACCAATTCCTATATCGAAAATGGATCCTATTTTATTTCTTATCTAGCTTATTGGATCTCTATCAGAGACCCATATTTGGTCGAATCCAAAATGATTCTATCGTTTCTGTATCTCCAATTCAATATAGATAGATACACATATCTATTTTTCTCTCGTTCTATTACTTTTCTCGTAAAATTTTGAATACTTGAATGGTCGATTCTTTTTTTTTTCGTCTTATCTTCCACCTTTCCGAATGAAAAGAGCGAAATGCTTCATTATGGTCTGAATTGGATTCTACCTTTCTCTTTCAGTTTTATTTATTTTTTATTCTCCTTATAAGGGGGATCTCCTATAACATAACTAAAAAAAAACTTTTCCTTTAAATTTTTTTATGATTATTCTAGGATTATTATATATCATTTTAGATACGATCTATTCCATTCTGTATTTTTTCTATAGAAAATATCTATTAGAAAAATGATTTCATTTAATATAGACTTATTATTAATAGAATAGACATTAACTAATCATTCCATAATTGTAAATTCTTTTTTTTGAATAAAAAAAAGGGTGGGAAATTGCGAATTTATTTTTGATTAGTTTATTAAATAGTTCGAATTAGATAGTTCTTAGTAATGAATTCTAAATCTAAATATAATAATTTTAACAAAATCTATATAGACAGTCATATTAATGTATATAATTCGAATTTTGATTCAATTCTATTATATTATTAGATATTTATTGGATATTAGAAGATATTAGATTATATTTAGAATTCTAAATAAAAAAAATTGAAATGGATAAAGAATTTGAAAAAAAAAAAAGAGAATTTAAATATTTGAAATTGAATATATAATTGATAAACATATATTTGATGAATAGATCGAAATGCATTATTGCTATATTCTATTAATCGTTATATTCATTTTTATCTTCTATATTATAATAGAATGCAAAATTTTATTCTTTTCTATATTAATTTTTTTTCTCTATTCATATTACTTATGAATAGATAAGAATGAGCAGTTAATAGATAAGATCTCAGGAATTTACTAACTTTCTATATATGTAAAATTTCTGTTATGTAAGCCCGCTTAGCTCAGAGGTTAGAGCATCGCATTTGTAATGCGATGGTCATCGGTTCGATTCCGATAGCCGGCTTTTCATTATTTGTTTGATTTTTGACATAATTGATACTGTGAAATCAAATAAATAGAGAGAAATAGGGAAAAGGTTTCTTCCCCTTTTTTCAAGAGTCACCGATTTATTATATTATATCGTAGGAACTTCAAATTTTGAA